AAAAGATTTTACTGCAGTTAAATACCCTTTTTTCTTCCAAATATTCCTACGAATATGTTTTTTTGACATAGAAATACATTTTTTTGGAACTGCCATTCAAAAAAGGGTTACTCATTTTTATTTATCGTTGTATGTGAAAGACGTGTATTGTTCGGAATAGATCGTTTTTTTTTAATCATTATCTATACTTTATTCTGTGAATAATAGTTTTTTTTTCACTTTCAACATTTAACATAATTTAACATTTAAAACAAAATTTGACATTTAAAACATAATTTAACATTTAACATTTAACATAAAATAAAATAACATAAAATAAAAACATAAAATAAACATAAAATAACAAATAATATATATAATAATAATATATATAATAATATATATAAAATAATATATAATATATATATATATATTATTTTTTTTTTTTCATTATTATCGTTTATTGTTCTTTTCGAAAGAGATAAGAATTGGTGAATCGGAAACAATTTTTAATTATAAAAAAAATATCAATTTGTTTGTTTTCTTATGGAACATACATATCAATATGCATGGATAATACCTTTTCTTCCACTTACAGTTACTATGTCAATAGGATTTGGACTTATACTTATTCCGACAGCAACAAAAAATATTCGTCGTATATGGGTTTTTCCTAGTATTTTTCTCTTAAGTATAGCTATGGGATTTTCGGCCAATCTGTCTATTCAACAAATAAATGGAAGTTTTATTTATCAATATCTATGGTCTTGGACCATAGATATTGATTTTTCCTTAGAGTTTGGATATTTGATCGATCCACTTACTTCTATTATGTCAATACTAATTACTACTGTTGGAGTCATGATTCTTATTTATAGTGACAATTATATGTCTCACGACCAAGGATATTTGAGATTTTTTGCTTATATGAGTTTTTCCAATACTTCCATGTTGGGATTAGTTACTAGTTCTAATTTGATACAAATTCATATTTTTTGGGAACTAGTGGGAATGTGTTCATATTTATTAATAGGGTTTTGGTTCACACGACCAATTGTCGCAAGTGCTTGTCAAAAAGCTTTTGTAACTAACCGTGTAGGGGATTTTGGTTTATTATTAGGAATCTTAGGTCTTTATTGGATAACAGGTAGTTTGGAATTTCGGGATTTGTTCAAAATAGCTAATAACTTGATCCATAATAATGGGGTCAGCTCCTTATTTGCTACTTTGTGTGCCTCTTTATTATTTGTCGGTGCAGTTGCTAAATCTGCACAATTCCCCCTCCACGTATGGTTACCTGATGCCATGGAAGGACCCACTCCTATCTCGGCCCTTATACACGCTGCTACTATGGTAGCAGCAGGAATTTTTCTTGTAGCTCGGCTTATTCCTCTTTTCATAGACATACCTTATATAATGAATTTCATTTCCTTAATGGGTGTAATAACAGTACTATTAGGAGCTACTTTTTCTCTTGCTCAAAGAGACATTAAAAGAAGTTTAGCCTATTCTACAATGTCTCAATTAGGTTATATTATGTTAGCTCTAGGTATAGGTTCTTATCGGGCGGCTTTATTCCATTTGATCACTCATGCCTATTCTAAAGCTTTATTGTTTTTGGGATCTGGATCTATTATTCATTCAATGGAACCTATTGTTGGATATTCACCAGAAAAAAGTCAGAATATGGTTCTTATGGGTGGTTTAACAAAATATATTCCAATTACAAGAACTACTTTTTTATTAGGTACACTTTCTCTTTGTGGTATTCCACCTCTTGCTTGTTTTTGGTCCAAAGATGAAATTCTTAATGATAGTTGGTTATATTCACCAATTTTTGCAATAATACCTTATTTCACAATAGGATTAACCGCATTTTATATGTTTCGGGTATATTTACTTACCTTTGATGGGTATTTGCGCGTTTATTTTCAAAATCACAGTAGCACTAAAAATAATTTGTTCTATTCAATATCTCTATGGGGAAAAGAAGCACCAAAAAAAGTCAATAAAAATTTACTTTTATCAACAATGAATAATAAGGTTGACTTTTTTTCAAAAGATACATATAAAATTATTGATAATGATAAGATACGATACTTTAGTACTTACTTTGGAAATAAATATACTTCCATGTATCCTCATGAATCAGACAATACTATGCTATTTCCTCTGCTTGTATTGGTACTATTTACTTTGTTCGTTGGATCAATAGGAATTTCTTTTGATCAAGGGGTAATGGATTTTGATATATTATCGAAATGGTTAACCCCATCCCAAAATATTTTCCATCCAAATTCGAATTATTCTGTGAATTGGTATGAATTTTTTACAAATTCCATTTTTTCAGTAAGTATAGCCATTTTTGGATTATTCATAGCATATATTTTATATGGGTCTGTTTATTCATTTTTCCAGAATTTGGACTTAATCAATTCATTTGTAAAAGGGAGTCCTAAGAGAATTATCTTGGACCAAATAAAAAGTTTTATATACAATTGGTCATATAATCGTGGTTACA